ACCATAGTAATAATATTTGATTAGATCATTGAATCATTTATTTCTCTTGTTTTTCTTCAAAGTTCTTCAATAGACATTTCTACACACGTCTTTTTTTGGGAGGTCTACAGCCATTATGTGGCATAGGAGTTACATCTCGTACGAAAGTTAATACTATACCACTTCTACGAATAGCTCGAAGCGCTGCGTCTCTCCCGAGGCCGGGACCTTTTATCATGACTTCTGCTCGTTGCATACCTTGATCCACTACTGTACGAATAGCATTTGCTGCTGCGGTTTGAGCAGCAAATGGTGTCCCTCTTCTCGTACCTCTGAATCCACAAGTACCGGCGGAGGACCAAGAAACCACTCGACCCCGTACATCTGTAACAGTGACAATGGTATTATGAAAACTTGCTTGAACATGAATAACTCCCTTTGGTATTCTACGCGCACTCTTACGTGAACTAATACGTCCGTTCTTACGTGAACCAACTCTCGGTATAGCTTTTGCCATATTTTATCATCTCATAAATATGAGTCAGAGATATATGGATATATCCATTTCATGTTAAAAAAGATTCCTTATTTATGTATCACTTGCTTTAGCGAGTCTGATTATCCCTGTCTTTGTTTATGTCTCGGGTTGGAACAAATTACTATAATTCGCCCTCGCCTGCGGATTAGTCGACATTTGTCACAAATTTTACGAACAGAAGCTCTTATTTTCATATTTGTCATTCCTTATCTTAAATTTGAATCTACTTCTTGGTTGGAAGAAAATAAGTTTCTTTAGATTTTGCATCTTGAATCATATTCTCGCGAAAGGAATGTTCAAGTTAAAAAATCACTTAATCCTTTGAATCCTTGTTGCGGAGTCGATAAATTATGCGTCCTCTGGTTGAATCATAACGACTTACTTCAATTTTGACTCTATCTCCTGGTAGTATCCGGATAAAACTGCGTCGGATCTTTCCTGAAACATAACCTAGAATCAGATCTTCATTATCTAAACGAACCCGGAACATGCCATTGGGAAGCGATTCGGTAATTAAACCTTCATGAGTCCATTTTTGTTCTTTCATTCCAGGTAAAGCCCCCTTGAAGTATCAACTAATGGAGGAGGAACAATATTAGACAACTCGTTCCTTTTCTTTTTTTTTTTACAATTAAAAATAGTAAGTTTCGAATCTAATTTGTATATTAAAAAGATTACCATATATAACACAAAATTTCTCCACCGATTCCTTCTAGTCGAGCCTCTCGGTCTGTCATTATTCCTCGAGAAGTAGAAAAAATTACAATCCCCATCCCACCTAAAATTCGAGGAATTCGTTGAGAGTTAGCATAAATTCGTAGACCGGGTCGACTGATCCGTTTTAAATTAAAAATATTTCTATGGGGCCCTTTCCTGTTCCTTCTATGTCGCAGCGTTAAAACCAAAAAATATTTGTTGTTTTCTCGATGTTTTCTCGCATTTTCGATAAAACCTTCTCGTAAAAGTATTTTAACGATATTTTCGGTAATATTAGTAGATGTTATTCGAACCACTCTTTTTTTATCCATATCAGCATTTCGTATAGAGGTTATTATCTCAGCAACAGTGTCCCTACCCATGATTAACTATAATTGTTAGTGACTCAAAATTTGATATAATCAACATGCTTTTCTTTTTTTTTACTTAATTTGTTTGTTTATGAGTAATTAATAAAGGTATATACGTGAGATACAATCTATTTCTTAATCTATTTCTTTCAAATACCCCGCTTTAAACATATCACGATCTTATAATACCTCGGGAGCTAATGAGACTATTTTAGTAAAATTTAATTGTCTCAACTCCCGGGCGATCGCGCCAAAAATTCGAGTTCCTTTTGGATTTCCTTCTTGGTCAATAACAACTGCAGCGTTGTCATCATATCGTATTATCATACCATTGTCACGTTTGAGTTCTTTACAGGTACGCACAATTACAGCTCTGACGACTTCTGACCTTTCTAGGGGCATATTTGGTACTGCTTCTTTGATCACAGCAACAATAACATCACCAATATGAGCATATCGACGATTGCTAGCTCCTATGATTCGAATACACATCAATTCTCGAGCCCCGCTGTTATCTGCTACATTTAAATGGGTTTGAGGTTGAATCATATCATTTTGAAATCTGTTCTTTCAATGCAAAGGACGAAGAAAAAAAGAAATATTCTTTGTCTAAAATAAAAAAATTGCAATTTTCCAAGACTCATTTCTATTGGTTCTACTTTATTTATCCTTTATCTCGAAATAATGAATTGAGTCCGTATAGGCATTTTGGATGCTGCTATTGAAATAGCCCTTCTAGCTATATGTTCTGTTACTCCACCCATTTCATAAAGTATTCGACCCGGTTTAACAACAGCTACCCAATATTCGGGGGATCCTTTCCCCGAACCCATACGTGTCTCGGCAGGTCTCGCTGTAATCGGTTTGTCTGGAAATATACGTACCCATATTTTTCCACCACGGCGTACATTTCGTG